CGGGCGCTGTCAGTCTAGCTCAACCAGGCGTATGATTCATCCTAGTTCAAGCTGTCTTATTCACACTGGTGCGTTCACTCTCCTCTCTTTCAAACAAACCCTGCCTGCTGTCAGTCGTATGTCAGCCTTTCAACAATCAAATGTCAAATGCGTCACACATACCACTCGAACCTCGATCGAAGGCATACCGAGCATAGGCGGAGATAAAGCAAAAAGAACGAAACCGAGCCTCGCAGCCCTCTTGATGCGATGAGCAAATGGCTAGTATTCAAGGCTAGTCCCAAGAAACCAAGCAAAAAGGCTATCCCGAAAAGAAGAATAAAGGGCTAGTCAATCTCCTCCCGCGGATCCTCTTTCCGAGCCTCTTGAAGGGCCGCTTTCCCCTAACAAATCCACTAGCAAAAGGGGAAGCTTTGCTTTATAGTTCCGATTCTATTCTTTTAAGGATCTAGGCTAACATCCTTTGCTAATGGTAACGAGTGGCGCTGGGGAAGTGCCGCGGAGTGGGGCTTAAGTAAGGTTCCTAGTCCCGATTCCTTTCTTTAGAGGTTCGGAGAGCTGCCTCCTGAGCAAAGGATTCCCTCGCTTTGAGATGGAGGGACGTAAGATGAGGGTAAGGGACTTAGGGGGTCTTCCCTTCTTCCAACAGTAAACCATCCGAGTAACTATTGGGTTATGCACTCGTGCTTTCTTACTTTACTTAATCCGTAAAAGAACCCCGGGCTGCAGGGAATCATCTAAGTAACTCCCCATTGGTATCTGACTCTCTTCCCCTTACTTTATCTGACTCCTCAGTTCCCTGACTTAACTACAAAGCCAAAGCTGAGGCTTGATCCCCTTTCGCGATACTACCAATTATATTAGAGGGCATCGCTCTCTCTTAACTCAAACAACAGCAAGAGGAAGAACTCAAAAGCCACACTCCTATTCTTTTATTCCAGTTGTCAAATGAAACATTTCTATCAGCATAGGGTCGAAACCGCTGCATACTTATCCCCTCACTTCGTGTGATAGCTAACCAAAGGCATCGGCAGCGAGTGCTACATTCCCACTTGACTCATCACTCCGGGAAACCTCTCCCCATGGCCTCACCCCAAACAAAGGTTGATTAAAGAGAAGGCATTACATTATTTAGTCACTCAGAACGAAAGACATACATACTTGACCCGGTCATGCTACTTCAAAAAGCAGCACTCGTTTTCCTCGAGGAGATGATGTCAAGCTTAGTCCCAAGTTAGTCATCTGGGGTAGGAAGAACAATACTGGTTCCATCTACAATATCATAACCAATCCTGTCTAAAAAGACAACTCTATACCGCTCCCCGGGAAGGCTGCAAACGATTAGACTAATTAACTGGAACAGCTACAACAGTGGCAGGCTGCTTTCTCCGCCCATGCTACTTCCAAATCATCATTAGCTACCATAAGGATTTCTTAAGCGCGGGCGCCCGGCAAGTCATACAAGTAAAGAAAAGAAGATATTCGCTTACTTACTGCCTGCTACTACTAGAACTAGTAGAACGGGCGCTCGTCGCTCATGCTATCCGCCCGGCCTACACCCACTCCCTTGAGGAAATATAAGCCCCGCCTTAACTACTTATTCAAACAGGACAAACAGTTTACCTGCCTACCCACCTGCCCGCCTATCTACCTATCTAGCTAACTCCTAGGGCTGGCGCTCCCGAGGTCAGTTACTTATAACAAAGCACCGCCCCTTGTGCTAGGCTAACCGCAGAAGACACCTTGCTTGGCCCTCACTTCTAGCTAACAACGACACAAAGCCCAACTTATATAAGAAAAATCTTGAGTTTTCGGAGTCCCGGGGAAAAGAGAAGGACGGAGCATACGGAAGAAGGTTTGGGCCCTCGGATACTTCCCAACCAAAGAGCATAGATAATAAGATGACCTACTATCTAGGGGTGCGCTATATCACCTATGCAGACTTTAATAGGAATGAAAGAATACGGAAAGCTGCCTTCTTCCGCTCAATCAGCAGGCATATCTTTTAGACGATCAAAGCCCAAGGGTAATTCCGCCGGGGATTCCTATTCTTGCTTTCGTTAATCCGGTCGTTGGTAGAGGAAGAGATGGAGTTCAGGCGGAAGCCTGGGGACGGGCCGAGGCAAGATCCCTGGGGTCATCCTCTCATAGGCCTTACACGAGCCTAAATCCCTCAATCCGTGGACGGGGCTTCTCATAACTTCCTAAGCCGATGAGTAACCGAAGGGACTCGCGCACTCCTCTTAGCTCTACTTAATTTAATAATAGTCTTAACAGAACCCCTGGCACTCTTCCTATATCTTTACCGAAGCTAAGGACCCAACTCTTGCCCTGACATAATTCAGGGCTCTCATTTCCGTTCTGTTATCTCTTTCTATCTCTTCTTTTTTGACCTAACTTCAGAATCTTTTATGCCCGGCCATACCAACATGGGAAACCTAGCTTCTCTCCCTTTGAAGTGCATTTATCAGATCAGCTTCCCGAGTCACTATAAAGAAAGAGGGTGAAAGGCCCACTACTTCTTCATGGCCTCTTTTTTTGATTGATCTCCCTTTCGTATTCATTCGACCTGAGGCAAAAGAGAAGTAATACAAGGTTCTTTCATGCAATGCATAACGGGCGGGCCTCCTATGGATTCTTCCAACTCAATCAATGAAGGGAGGAGGATTAGGAATTTAAAATCTATATGAAGATTCAAACAAAAAGAAGGAAGGAACCATATCTTACTGAATAATCTAATGAGGAAGAGCTCTTTTTGTGGTCTCACTTTACCACCATCTGAAATGCGCGAAACTTCGATTGGTGGAAGCCAGTCCGTGAAGATTCTCCCTTTTCTTACGTGCAATTCCCCTCTTTCGGTAAGCATCCAGTATCTCAGCAAATGAACATTTCTCTAAGCTTATCCTGTAGCTTATACGTCGTTTGAAAGCAGCTTCAAGGATCCAACGAATAGCTAAGGTTTGTTGACGATCCCTGGCTACAATCCCAGGGACATCCATTTTTTTACCTGCTACTCCTACTTTTTCCACTTCGCAGATGGGCTTTATATTCTCTACGGCGTCAACCATAAGTTTGATTACATCGCGTTCAGTTCGAGCTGGGCGATGAAAAGTTTGATAAACAATAGCACGAACTCTAGTTTTTTTACCTTTTTTCATGCGAAAGTTGACCAACTTATTGATCAATTGTTTTTGCTCACCATCCAAGCCCCCCATATAGCTTAAAATTTCCGAGCAATTGGAAGCCGCTTTCGATGACGAGGCCGATAAATTGATATTACGCGATCGTTACTGTCCATCTTTATCAGCCAACTCCCCTGTTTCAATCTTTCCTTTCAGAATTGACCACTCCTCATAGACCCCTACAAACGAGCAGAATCCAACCGCGCTGCTACAGAGGAAAACTTTCTACTTGCTCACGATGATTTGTATCGGATCGGGAGTTAGTAGCGGCGTTAGAGTTCGATGCCATGACTCAGAGAAGAAGAACAAGTGCGCCCACTTCTCTATAAGCTTGGGGCGGTACCCTCCGGGGGGTGTGCCCATCCTCACATCCTCACATAGCTTACCAACGCTCATTCCCCTTACTCATAATAAGTGGCTGGGTCACATTCGCTAACAGGCTAAAGAACAGGAAAGTCGGTTTACTTGCAAACGACATCAACCCTCTCCTCTGTCTTTCCTTCGCAAGCAGTAGCTTGTAACACTAGGGGGCCCTAAACTTGAAACAAATGGGTCTTGTTTATATCCTAGTTTTCCTTTTCCACTGCATCGGTACCTGTGACTTCAAACCTTACTGGAAGAACTCTATGACTCGCATCCGCTTTCCCACTGTAATGGAAAGGAATGCCTACCGCTCAACTCCGTTTCATGCTTGAGGAAAGAAAGATGATAGAAAAGGTTCAATATTAGCGAATTGCCTCTGACTACTCTTCCAAGGCTGGTATAGCTATCGGATTCCCATTCACTTAGTAAACTTCTTTGATCACCCCTTCTGTGAGCTACATAATCGATTCTCTTTCTGAATGGAAAAGAGATTGGAATCGGTTTCGTTTAGCTTTCATTGTTGAGTGAAAAGGAAAGCATACAATCTTCATGGTGAAGGACCTCTACTGCCTCTACTAGTCCTTATGTATTAAGCACGCCCTTCCTTCTTGCTATGCTATGAAGAATCCCCAGCCGTCTTTGCTTTGGTCTGCGAATGCTACCTCTTCTACTGCCTTCTCAACGGGTAATGAACCAAAGGCAGTGTCTGAACAATCCGAGATTGCCTTCGCCTTTTTCACTACCCCTTTTCAGGCACTTGTTTTAGTAGGTGCCAACTTTCTTTTCTACGAGTAAACTTCCTAATCCTCATTCCTCAAAAGAAGGTCCTTTCTCCCGGTACTCGTTCTTCAAGCTATCCCGCGCATCCAAGCCTCTTTCTTTCTTTGGCACTGTAGTTAGTGACTTGGCTAAGGCCCCTCGCTCTGGGTGACCTACCTGGAGAGAAGCCAAAAAGAAAGAATGACTTATTTTCACCGCTAACTCTTCGTTCCGAGTCGGCAAGAGCAATCAGAGTTTAGAAAAGCATTCCCATAGGATAGGAGGATTGGTTAGCTCATTAGACCTTTTGATTCTTTTATTATCTTTCTAGTGACTTTGAAAGAAGGGATTTTGTCTAGCTTAGAGTAGGCCGGGAACCAAAAAAGGATTTGAATCCGGAACGCTAAAGCCCTGAAGTTTAAAAAGGGAATGTAAATGCCAACATTTCATTCCAATTCCAAGTCGGTCGTCCCTACAAGACGAAATCATTTCTGCTTTGTTACGATTGATAAAAAGAGGAGCTCCTCAAGGCATTCAAAAGAAGACTCTTCTGGAGAAGTCTCATTAACTAGTTAGTTGATGAGGATTTGAAAGGTCAGAAAAAATCCTTTCACCAAGAGTCCTTCTTATCCCCTTCACGACCTGCAGATCCTCTAAAACATTCATCATATGATTATAGGAGCGTCATACCTGACTTCGGGGGTCAGAGTCGAAGTCAAGATCGTACCATTCCGAACAACCCTTGGGTTTTGATATAATTAGAATCTAGTCCGCAGGTAGGCTTGTGCTCGGCTTATGATTTTGACTAGCAACCGCTATTAAAAGAATCTGCTCCGCCGTGTAGTCCAATCGGGATCTTTGACTCTTGGCTTATATATTAAAAGAAAATCCCAACCCTTCCATCGCATTGAGCCCCTGGGAGGACCCTCATTTTGACACATTCAAAAAAAAGCCGCCCCCCGAATCGAAGGACACCTTAAAGTACACGACAGTCTGGCTCTTTTTTCTTTCGGAGCTACTCCTCGTCTTGATCAAAAGTAACGAATAAGAGTTCCACATTCTTACTTAAAGTCTATTTAGAGTTCGCGGAAAAGAGGCACTCGGGGATATTCACTGCCTGTCATCTTGTGTGGTATAGCCAAATTCCCTCTGTCTTCGAATTTGGAAGAGAGCCGTTTCCTTGATATAACCCGAATTAGCTTGTTTTTTGCCGACCTTCAATGCCTTCGATTAGAACTTTCGGGGAATCGAAAGTGTGGCGTAGGTCAAATGTTGCTTAACATCCTACGAACCTTCCTTCTCCACAGAGTCTACAATGATGAAGTGATCGGAAAGTTTCTGCTAGAATGACTGGGGCAGGGTTTCCTGTATGTTCCACCTGGGCTTTTCAGGACAAATGGTAATGAATCAACTCTTGGCAATCCGCTTCTGTCAAAGTCAGCGGTGTGGGAAGACTAGCAATTGATTCAGTATTCGGTGGTACAGCTCTCGTAGCCGGTCTTGAATAACCAGTGTAGGCAATAACCGGTGTTTCTGTTCTTGTTATCGGAAGAAAAGTCTTAGTTGAATAACCGTTGTTGTTGCGTCTTAGAGTGTTTGCAAGGTAACTAGAAATATCTTAGCATAAGAGAAGACAGATCGGATCGTAGCCGGGCCCTAAATAAAAGTCGGGGAGACTTCGTAACTTTCTTCTTTAAAGTTAAAGCGGAAAACTTAGAAATCCGTTCATCCCTAAGTTCCGTCGCTACCTGGAGAGCTAACAGCCGCTGATGAAATGGAAAGTGCCAGGCTAAAGGCAAAGAGCATATTCCTGCGAACCTTCGCGGAGATTAGCCACAGTTGAACAGCTTCTTCAACAAGAAAGAAGAGAGAGCTCCCGTGAAAGCCTAAGCCTAGAGAGGAAGAAGCGAAGAGGTGAGGTTTGGATTTGGATTGGTCTCTTAGGTTGGTCACGAATGTCCTCTTCCTCTTTCTCGAATCAACCGTAGAGCTAGGATTGGAAAGAGGGGGAATTAGGCTGCTGGTAGGTGGGAGAATAGGCTTTTGCTCTTTTAGATTGAAAAGGAACCGACACGTAGTAGTCCGGTCCGTAAATTCCAGCCTTTAAGCCGCTGAAAGGCTCTTCAAGACCACATACGCTGGGGAAAATAATCAACATCATAGGCAAGATTGAAATGCAATCCATTCCACTTCAGTATCCTGACCTGAAGGTGATCACCGGAACGATGACACTGAGCGAGAAAACCCTTCCTTAGGGAAACCTAGCTTTCTCTAACAAACTTATTTCATAACTTTGATAGAGGAATCATTCGAAAGTTCGGATGGATGGAGCCTTAGCCTTTCACTAATATACAGAAGTGACATAGTTGCTCTACGAAGAGCAGGCAATATTCTTTTCGGACTAAGCCCACTAGTTAAGATATGCACAGCTGCTAAAGCAACTGCCAATTCCCAGAAGAAAGAAGCCTAACTTATTATAGAGGCCCTCCACTCTGCTAGCTGTGCCCACTAGATTAATAAAGTAGAGTTCCGCCTGTCTTTTCTTTTGATGTAGGCTTCCACAGTAAGTATAGTTCCACTCTCATCCTTTATTCTCCTGATACTGATAGTCTTCCTTGCCCTTCTTTCTGTGAGTGTAGCGTGGAAGTCTTTGATATTGTGGTCTCCATCCTTTTCTGTATCCGTTCAACTCATCCAATTTGATAATATACTCTTCTGCTCTGCGAGCCTTTCATTGAACTGGAAAAAGGATAGCTGGGATTGAATGGCGTCTAGTTCTTCTATGGCCTTTCTTATTCTTTTATCGACCCTACACTTTTGAATTCAAGGCTTTTAACGCAGCTTTGACAAATCGAAGCTTCTGGGCTACTAAAGGGGTTCCCTTAAAAGGTTGCCAGGCCTCTTGCACTGTTTTCTGAAACGAAAGAAGCCTCGTCCACAACATGTTAATAATCTGAAAGGTTTCGGGCTCCTTTCAAAGCTTCCGGTATTCAACTCAAACTACATGCTCCTTTCTTCATGGCTGGCGGGCTAAGCTGGTAAGGCTGGAAAGTAAGCTAGCTCGACCGGAGGTATAGGTCAGGTCAGGGACAAGGGCAAGGCAGTTAAGGCAAGCAATCAGTCAATCTTTTTATAGGCCACGTGGGGGAAGGTAGGAAAGGAAGAAGCAGTCTTTGGAAGGAAAATTTCAGGGGGTGAGTCCCAATCAAGCGCACCTGGGAAGAAAGATCTGGGAAATCTATCAACTTGCAGCAGCCCCAGTCTTCCTTCTCCTTTGAGCACCGGCTTTTGACGGGTATGAAAGAACTAGATGGGAGGCCTTTTCCGGGTAAGAAAAATAGTAGTGAGAGGTAGTGAAAGCCCTTTCGTCCAGTACATTTTCTCGTAGGTAGATAACAGAGGCAAGCAGGACAGACGATTTTCGAGAAAGAAAAGAGTGAATTAGCTTATTTTACGTCGGATGAAAGAGATAATTCTAACTAGCCGGAGACAGAGATATAGAAAGTTTGCAGTGCGGTATCGCCCATGACCTTCTGCGAGAGTGAGATAGAAAGCTGGAAGGTTGGATTGAATCGGATTATCCATTGAGCTAGTCCGTTTTCCTAGTAATGTAAAAAATAACAAAAGATTCCCGACCAAGTATTATCTTATAGAATAATAATTCTAGCATTCCTCGCAAGAGTGAGTTCACAATGCGGCTTGTCTGCGAACTTGTGGTGCAAAGATCAAGAAGGTAGAGAGAAAGTCGATGAAAACTGCGGTCACAAGTTCTCACAGAAAGGATCGGAACACAACAGTAGTAGACTTAATAGGACCAACCCACCTCATCAATCTACGTATAACACATCTGAGAGAGTGAAAGGGGAAATAACCAGGCAGGCTGAAAAGAAAAGGAAAAGGGACAGGTGTACACCAAAGGGGAATTCTCCTGCTGAAAAGAAATGAAAGGAATTCTTTTCAAAAATAGGATAGACTACTCTGATAGGTCCGATTCCAGTTGGATAGCCAGATGGGTCCCAATGGAAAAAGTTTCATCCTAGCTCGATCTCCGGTTGGACTCATCCTTACTTTACTGGAGAAGCTAAGCTTCATTCACTCAATCTCAATAAGTTCAGAAAGAGCCGGCTCTATTGGACTATCAGCCCTGCCACCTGCTCTCATCAATCAATTTACAAGTTGTGGCTAGCTCTCTTTTTGATTTAGATGCCTACTTCTTCAGTTTCAGTCAATTAGAGTCAGCAAGTCCTCCTTGTCGAGAACTCTTCCTTGACTTGAAACTGCCGACGAGTGATATAGACTAAGAATTGAATTAGACGTGAGTGCAACACCATTCCTATTACTATGTAGATAGCATATTTTGTCATAAAGTCGAGATAGGGTAGACAATTTTCGAGCAGATTAGGCATACAAAGTCTGAAAGGATAAGGAATCGGCTAAGCCACTCACAGCAAGGGACAAGGCCTTTTTGGGGGGAGGTTATATTATAGAATATCTCGGCATGCCCGCTTTCTCCTTAGACGGATGAATCCCGCTGGTAAATACGGGATAGGATCCACTCTGGCAGCTGAACTTCTTTCTCTATTTCTCTATAACCTCGTATATCTTTTGACTGCGCCCGAGAAAGAAAAGAGCAAGGGTAGGGCCCCGGGAGAAGCCACTGACTGCTACTTCCTCCGCTACAACTGGTGGTTATGGATGGAGAAAAAGAGGGGAGCTTTCGATTTTTAGGGTCGGTACCTCAGTGGGAGCCATACCCTATGGAGAGTCTTTTTTGTTTGCTACGGACTACTGTATCGAACTTCTATGAGTTAATAGCCCGGCTCCATTAAGACTGATGCTTATCCGCCTGGTGGTAACGGGACTACCCTCCTTATCCTTAGCGGGGTCTACTTTCTTTTGTTGACGCAGATTGGGCAGGTTGTCCTGACACTCGGCGCTCTACCTCTGGCTATGCTATTTTTCTTGGTCCCAATCTTATTTCATGGCGCGCCAAGAAAGAACCTAAAGTCTCTCGTTCTAGTGCTGAGTCTGAATACCGCTCGCTTGCCTTTGCTGTTGCTGAGTCTCACTGGATTACTCAGCTACTTCGCGAGCTTTGTCTCTTTCTTCCTCACCCTGTTCAGATCTATTGTGATAACATCAGAAAACTTATATGACTGCCAATCCTGTTCATCATGCTCGCTCGAAACATATTGAAATTGACTACCATTTTGTACGGGAAAAGGTTGTCAAAGGTGACATTATTGTGCAATATATTCCCACATCCGAGCAACTTGCTGATATCTTCACGAAGGGCCTCCCCTCTGCCCAATTTAACTACCTTCGCTCCAATCTTCGCATCCTTCCACCTTGCTCCGATTGAGGGGGAGTCTTAGTGTATCTAGGTTATACTGTTAATTGTGTCGTATGTATTAGCCCAAGGGCTTAATTGTAATTTGACTTGAAGAGATCATCTCTATATAAATAGACATCTGATGCCCTAATTAGGGCTAAGCACTGAAATTTGTCCTAAACCAATTTAAGAAACATTTTGTTATGGTGGAAAGTGAAAACACCAATGCAGCAGAGAACGACCGTATGAATCAGAATTTAGCCTTTCTTTAGCTATATTGGGACATATTGAGTCCCAATATATAAATAGACCCTGCATAAGTGGTTGATCTTAGCGTGCTAGCCGCTGCTTCATTTCGTATAGTGATAACGCTTTCTCTTTCTTAGCGCTCCACCCCCCTTGTATAGTAAGGGGAACTCTGGTTACGCGGCTTCTCTTATAGGGATTTTCTCTGACTTGACTCAGCTTGACCTACTTAACTCAGTGGTTAGAGTATTGCTTTCATACGGCAGGAGTCATTGGTTCAAATCCAATAGTAGGTAAGACCGGCCGAAACCCCTGTTTTTGCCAGCATGACAGCAAGCACGGACTGGCTGCAAGGCAAGGAGTCGAATGACCAAAGCAACGGTTGCTTCAACTTTTTGCCTTCTTCGACCGCCTTGACACTTTAATATCAAGTAAGCCCCCTCTCCTCGGAATCCTTTCCGAAAGCCCTTATCGCTTTCTTCTTACGTTTGCCAGTACAGAGTGGCCAATGCAGAGAATGTCAAATGACTTGAGTGGATTGATCAAACTGCCGCTTCCCTTCTAAAATGCATTCTTTTAAGAATCCTCCTCTCCTATTTGTTTGACTCCAAGGGCATTGAGATCCGGGGATCTCTTGTAGCTTACCTTTGGATAATAGCATCCTCTTTCTATCCCTTTCTTCAAGACCGGCTCTCTGAACTCGTATGAAAGAACCTTTCTTCGGAAGGAAAAAACACTATCGATCATATCTCTACCCTCAACATTGGAAGTCAAGATCTAGACACAATCGACATGGAAGAGCCCGTCAATTGGAAGCTCGGTCCCGTCGCCATCGGTCACCGACCTAAGTGCGGAGTTACTGACAAGAGTCGAACAACCCTCACGAACCGAGTGCTGAAACTCAGCATGACGAATCTATCTGTGCTTTCAACCCACTCCCCCTAACCCTAAAAAAGCCAGAACAGGCATATTGCTCAGATGCACCGCAACTTTTTTAATAAGGCAAGATGGAGACCTGATTTGGACCCTCGTGATCGAGCTTATGATTGTAAAGAACGCGGAGCCCTTTTGGTGGAATAAGTCGAAGTTGAGCTAACGATCCAAACCAGGTTGAAAGCGTCGAAGCTTATCCACCTGAAGCACTCACTTATTTCTACTCCTGTCTTGCTGTGGAAGCAGTGGCCGGGAAGCTTTGCTTCTAGAATGCCGACTACTTATCTATTGTGCCATACCGAGCGAAGACTCTTTTAACCGAGTAAGCCACTCCTCGTCTACTTTTTTCCATCAAAAAATCTCGTTCAACCCACCGCACAACGTTCTATTGCTTGGTTGAATAGGGCTGCTACAGGAGATTGAAAAGGAAGTTCGGTTCAATGCCTTTACTGAAGTAGGGCGAGTGCTTTTCATTGAATGCCTTTCTTGACTTTAGTTGAAAAGTTTTTCATTCAAAATCTCAGAAAGGCCCGCGTATTCTCCCTCGCAGGCAGGGGAACCCTACTTCTTTTTGTTGAACGTTAGGAGAGGGAAGCCTAAGGTTTACTCGAGCCTTGTTGAGATGCCTGAAGTCAATGCACATCCGAACTTACCCTTCTTGGGTACCGGAACTATGTTGGCCAGCCACTCTGTAAAATGTGAAGGAGTAAGCCGGTCCCTCATAAAGCCTGGTGAGGGTTATTATGTCATTACGGAGTCAGTCATTGAGAGGAAGAGCTTGCATGCTTTAACACCATCGGGGAAGATTCGCTGCGGGAATCAAATTGTTTTTTGATGAGTATTTGATTTCACGAGGAAATCACATAGGGCCTCTGATCTCGGATTAGGACGTCATGAAATAGACTCATTTTTACGTTACGGATGTTACGCGGAAAGAGTGGCAAGCACCTTGGCAAGAGAATTACGATATAAATGAAGCACTACTCGAAACCGAATGAAGAAGACAGGCCCTTAATTGGTGGCTTAAGAAAAGATATCTTTTCTGGGTCCGATGATTCTATTATTATCTGGTATTTATTTCCGGATTAGAAAGGTGATTTGAAGCCGATAGGAGCCCATAAGCCCCTTGCTTCGGATGTGAGGAAATCAGCCCTTCTATTTGAGGATGTTACGCCTCTATCTATACATACACATATGTGAGAGCCCGTTATGTGATCTGATCCATAACCTTGTAATGTAAACACTAAGTGAATCAAGGCGAGGAGCAATCAAAGGTCCTACTATACTAATTCCCCCCCCCCCCCCTATTATTTATGCAATTTTCATTTTATAACTCCACTAAACTTTTTAGACTAAAACCCCAACTTATCCTTTTGGAGCTGACGTAACAAACTACGCGAGCCTCCCGACGAAGCCAACATAAATCCTATCCGAATAAAAAAAATAAAAGGAAGTTTCATTATGGTGGTATACCAGCCGCCTGCTCTGGAACTGGAAGTTCCAATCGAAGCATATAGATCCGTAAAATAATTTGTATGTATAGCCACTTCAGTCGTGCTCGTCGTTTCTCGAAAGTATCTTTTTTCTGGGAACATGGTCAAGCAGAAATTATTATGTTCCCTATTTTTCATCCACCGATGCAGAAAATGCTCCAGTTTTCCATTCTCATATAAGGCCGGAAAGCTTATTGGCAAAAGGTCGGCACGAAGTGATTCATCATGCTCAAACATGAGCCGATCATTCGTTAGGGACGGTTTATAGATCAAAAAATTACCACAAATGGAATGAGAAGTGGGTCCATGTAAATGATCGATACCTCGCAAACAACAACGCTCCTTCCCCATATGGAGTTCGGAACCCAAAGGCAATCGTTGAGTGAACTGTATCTTCTTTGTGTTAGTTGACCTAAGCCGCACCATTACTGCTGGGGTGGGGCTCGGCCCCCGAACCGTACGTGGGACGAGTTTCTGCCTCATACAGCTCGGGCCGAAGACCGGGGGAAGTTTAGGAGAGATGGGGAGACCCAGCAGCTGCCGGTCGGGGCGGGTATAAGCTTGCTTCTTCACAAGCTTATCCCCCCGCAAACCTATAGCGCTAGCGCTTCGCGTTCTTTCTATTCCATACCATTCCGGGATAGGCGGCTAATATAATAAGTGAAGTAGTCGTTGTCTGACCAATCGGCTCGGACACCAGACCGCTCGTGCCCGCCCATTCTGTCTCGCCCTAAATGGAATGGCTCTCCTAGTTACGCTGCGCCCTGATCCGAGTCCCCACGTCCGCTTTTCCCCACCCGCAACCCAAGAAGTTGGCTTTGCCAACACAACATTAGGGCCATCCCCTTCATTCTATGCTGACCCCAGCCCGGGCTGGCTTTTTGGGAAGCCCGTTCCCACCGCGCTCACGGCCCGGCTGGCCTGACAGCGGTAGTGGGAATTATCCCGTTCCCTGGTCAAAGATTTGGTTGGATGCGGGATCTACTCCACGAGGAGCGGTACGGACGTAGATGATATCATCACGACCTCTCTTTTCGTACCGCTAGGGATGCTTAACGCCACTTCGCCAACTGGCGTTACCTGCGCTTTCGTGTCTCTCAGTGTGGTCAGCACTGGGTGTTTCTGAGCAGCGAGGCGCGAAGCCCATTCGCATTAGTTCATCCAAAGTTACTTACCCTTATGCACGAATTATTGAATCAGCCATCTTCCTATCAAGGTTAAAGAGTCAACTGAGCATCTCAGCGGCGGGATTGAATACCCGGATCGAATCAGAGTTCACGCCGCCCGCCCTGAACAAATAGGAGGCGTGGGCCACAGGTCGCACATAAGCCGGCGGGTCGCACGACAGAAGAACACCCAACATACAGATGCACACTCCTCCATGTGAAATATTCATCTTCATTGGAGCTTTTTGGTAGTAGTCGTGACCAACAGCCATCAGCTGTCGGCTCGTTGGTAAGGCGAGAGCTTCAAGCCCGATTTCAGGTGGCACCTTGCCTCCGGTGGCCCCACAAGCACCACCCGACGAAGGGGGGGCGGGGAAAGCTACAGGCCCAAAACCTTCGACCCTTCTTTCTAAATGGGGGTGCCCGGGGCACCTCATCTTGTCATTTCGTCGTTGCTCATTCCCGTTAGGCCGAAGTATTTGGCCTTTCCTTCTCCGCGCCTGCTCACGCTTCGCTGACCTATCGCGTGGTAAAGAGAATAGAGTACGAAAGAATAGTAAACGGAGCACACCGCATAAAGATTCTAAATATGAGAAGTCCCTCTTGGATTCAAGAATAAGGAAATGAAGAAGGGGAACGAAACGAAATGAGGCGTTTCTAGCTCTAGTTTCGGATGAGCTTCTCCCAATTATGTCTGTAGGGCGGCTTGCTCTGACCAAGACTCCACTTTTTGCTCCGTCCATGGAGCGTATGAATTTCCTGGAATGTAGATAGACCAAAAGAGGGAATGAAGGGATAGGAATAGGAATTATAGTACCATTGGAAGAAGGGGCACCCGTGGGAACATCTCTACTGACGAACCATTTCAATAGTACGGGTGCTGCCGTGCCACGAGGCACGACCATGGAAGTAATGAAAAAGAAAAAGTTATGTAGTTGGACCATCTGCTCTATCCGTTCGAGTTTCGCTTCTCTAGAGAAGATGAGAGGCTAAAAATGAAAGTGTTCGCAACGCATACCGAAAAGGATACCAATTAAGCCGACCATTAATAACTAGTTCTAACACCAACAGCCCCAACAGCCTGATCGTTTTTCCTTCCCCGCGAGTATAGCATGATGAGCCCAAGTTACGGCAGCTCCGGATGAAGGGAGAATAGGGGTATTAAGAAAAGGGATTTGAACAGGAATTCCCATCCGCTCCCTCCATGCTTGCTTTATTTCGAAGAGAACCAGACGATGAAAGTTGTAAGCTGTATGTAGGAACTCGATTCTTAATGTTTCTGTTTACATCAAGAATATCCCATCCACGTATGGATATTGGATTGGCCCATGATGAATGTTAGAACCGCCCCGGAATCAGGCTCTTGAATACCGAGACTCAATTGTTTTTCCATCAATAAGCTCCAGGAGAGACTGGAGGGTGCTCCTATAGGCTCCAAAGGTCATATCTTTAGTCTTAGGAGATATATAAGGTATGCAGCAGATGACTCTTCGCGGAGTCAGAGGTATGGTGGTTACCTGTAGGTTACCGTGGAGTCACGTACAGCGGAAAATTCCTCAGAGAGTCAGTTATCAGGCGGTTACAAAAGAGGATCAGATCAAAGGTTCAAATAAGGGGCGGTTATCCATCAGCCTATTAGAAGGAGACAAGTGTCTTTTAGACACACTACCCTCTCCCCAAGATTGTAAGAGCAGTTACTTTACTCTTTCCTTGTCTGAATCTATAAATATTGCAAGACAACTCTTTCTCTTTCTTGAGTTCGCCTCTCATAACATTGAACCAGATATCGTTGAGCTAGATGCCATAAAGAGTGACATAAGCCAAACCAAAGCTGATAGGGGATCGGGATAAGAATAGGGGTAAAGCTCTAAGCTCTACTAAGAGGGAATACTAGCTCGGCTAAGACAGACTTGAAAGGTTTGTAGTTTACCCAGTAGCTTTCGGAGTTTGGCACTTAGCGTAGGGAACCGGCGATACTACTAGAATTGCTAGGATAGGGGTTAGGCTATCGACCAAAAAGAAAGATTGGCGAAAGAGGTGTTTAAAAAGTTAGACGTCGCCCCGCCTCTGAGTTGTGAGAGCGATGACACCATAAATGCTTTCCTCCCAATCAGGAGACTACTTGGAAAGGAGGGCCCCATGGTGACCGTTGGCAAAGGATGTTAAGCCTTATCCGGAGGTTGCGCAGACTGCTTTGTTACAGATTCGAATTAAAAGCTAGTATCGAACCCACAAAGTTAGGATTGGGAGGGGAAGTCTGCCAAAGCCCAAACCGAAGCTATAGCCCTATTTGCATTGATGATGGCATTCCTTATCTTTTTCGTGTTCTAACGCGTAAAACGATTCTAAAATAATTCGAATCTAATATCAAAAAATAGAAAATCAAATTCAAATCATAAAAAGCCACAAAGCAGCAGCGGAGTATTTGAGTTGGTAAACTCGTCCGGTTCCCGGGAAGATCGATAGTTGCAGGTTCGACTCCTGCCTTAGCTTGTGTTATACTGTAGTTGTCTTCTTTCGACAGAGGACTAAGCTAAAGAGGACCCAATAACCAACGAGCCAGGTACCTTACGTTACACCTCGCTTCGGCAGGTGTTCTAGGTCGGTACACGTAGGTGAAAAGTCCCGCCTCTTAGATAGAAGATTTGTCGGGCAGGAAACACGTCATGTTAGAGAAAGAAAGAAGAAATACCACTTTTCTCATCTATATCGGATGCGCAACCGTCGAATTTGCCGATTTTACAACTGAGATTGGTAACTCATCTGATTCTTGAAAAGAAGGAAGAAAGTCATATTCTTTTGTCGGGGTAGCTTATGCTTCTTCTGATCCTAGGTTAGGCGCCGAAGGCCTAGCTTTCGAATTCCTTTTAGTGAGCGCTTGCTGAGGAGTTCCTCGACGTAGGTATAGCGAAAGAAGAACTAGTAAAGCAGAGTATTGGGGAAGAATAATACTCAGATAGTACAGAAAAAAATGCTTTTGCAGCTATATGCGATAGAAAAAGGTAAGTCAGATTCTTCCTGGCCGGTAAATAGCTCATTCTTCCGATATAGATATAGGAAGTAAGGAATCCTGCTGTTCGGAATGCAGCTACGAAGCCCCTGCTTTGGATAAATTGAGTTGCAAAGGATTCTATTATCTAAAGCCAATCCCGGAAAGAAGGAATTCAAGAGCTACGGTTACACAGGGCGAAACCTATAAGGAAGCCATTCAAATGTGGATAGATACGATTACGCCCCACAGCCCACTTGAGCAATTTGCCATTATCCCATTGATTCCTATTAAAATAGGAAACTTGTATTTTTCATTCACAAATCCATCTTTGTTTATGCTGCTAACTCTCAGTTTGGTCCTACTTCTGGTTCATTTAGTTACTAAAAAGGGAGGAGGAAACTCAGTACCAAATGCTTGGCAATCCTTGGTAGAGCTTATTTATGATTTCGTGCCGAACCTGGTAAACGAACAAATAGGTGGTCTTTCCGGAAATGTTAAACAAAAGTTTTTCCCTCGCATCTCGGTCACTTTTACTTTTTTGTTATTTCGTAATCCCCAGGGTATGATACCTTATAGCTTCACAGTTACAAGTCATTTTCTCATTACTTTGGGTCTCTCATTTTCCATTTTTATTGGCATTACTATAGTGGGATTTCAAAGAAATGGGCTTCATTTTTTAAGCTTCTCATTACCCGCTGGAGTCCCACTGCCATTAGCACCTTTTTTAGTACTACTTGAGCTAATCCCTCATTGTTTTCGCGCATTAAGCTCAGGAATACGTTTATTCGCTAATATGATGGCCGGTCATAGTTCAGTAAAGATTTTAAGTGGGTTCGCTTGGACTATGCTATGTATGAATGATCTTTTCTATTTCATAGGAGATCCTGGTCCTTTATTTATAGTTCTTGCATTAACCGGTCCGGAATTAGGTGTAGCTATATCACAAGCTCATGTTTCTACGATCTCAATCTGTATTTACTTGAATGATGCTACAAATCTCCATCAAAGTCGTTCTTTTTTTTTTTTTATAATTGAATAAAAGTAAGCAGGCGACTAAGCGCCGGAGTAGACTGAAATGGCTACTCTACTATGTAAATTTCCTCTCACACTGAATCTGTACCTGTGGGGTTTCGTGACTCAGAGGTTTTCTACCGTTCTTTACTTTTTCTGGGTGTCACACGAGGAATGTACCTTTGTTGACTATCCCGGTGACTAAGGGATTTTCTTTGAGAGGAAGTCGCTATGCAATTTCCTGTTGCTCATGAGGCGGGAGTGGTAGGAAGCCCGAGATGCCTTTGCCGCTTTCCCCGGGGATGAGTTTAGGTCAGGTAGAGCACCTAATTGATAAAGGAAGGAACCGCACATCTGTCCTCCTGCCCCGCTTGATAGGAAAGATCCTCTCTTGCAGAAACATTAAATGCTGGCCGAAGGTCCAATCACCCTATGGAAAGTAGATAAACTGGAAACTAATCTGCTTTCAATGCATCCGGTGTAGCACCAGCAGCTATTCTTATGAAGGAGGGATGCGTATATGCCGAAGGAAGGGAATCCCGAGGATGAAGCATCAATGCATGGTTTCTATCCGGCAGATGGATAAGTTTAAGCTCTTTTACTGCATTCCTTGTCACCAGATAAGGAGACTGGCTTTTCAATTCATCATGAATGAGTAAAGCTAGGCGGCGGCGCTTTGTTGCCCACCATTGATTGATCGAGGGAGAGGGTCTTTCTTTCCCTAACACCTATTGATCTGATGGGGAACATGCTGGTTAGCTTTCCATCTCTGGCATGGGACCGTCAGCTTAATAATTCTTTCCCTTTGGTGGAACGAGGAGGGCAACAACTTGGGATACATGATCGCAGGGAGATCAAAGACTTTTTCAGATCTATATGAAATTGATTGAAATGTTTCAGTTGATGACATTGCTCTGATCTTAGGGGTGTCACCTTCAGAATTAGAATTCATTCACTTGGAGCCCGGAACTTACTATCTATACTTTACGTCCGCCGCTGTGACTTTGCTTTCTTGCGTCACCCTGCGCTCCTTGTCTTACATTTTTTTTTCTATCCTTAGCAACATACCTTAGTAGCAACCCAGGGATCACTCACTCATATAGCTCAGAAGACAGGAAAGAGTCTGAGTTCCCGCTCTTTAATCAAAGCTGTTCGGGCTCTTTCACTTCTAAATTCAGGCAGTGAGCTTGCTTTGCCAAAGAATATGTCTTACGTGGTTACTCTGATTAAACCATGTGGAAGGGAAGGTGCCAAGCTGCAGCACGAGTCAGGGATTCAGCTGATTGCCCATTTCAAAATAGACGGAATTGGAGCTAGCCATCTTTGAAGGTTTGAAGGGGGAATGTAATTTCACAAAAAAGAATAGACATCGCAAGAGCAGAGAGATCAGAAGCAAGTAGGCTTTTAGATGGGCTTGTGAAAGAAGGAGCTGTGGGGACGGTGGATGCTACGAATGCCCTGGTTCTTCTGACAGAGTAGGCTGTTTTTTACTCAGCAGTGAGGGAATGGTCTGCTGTTGCGACGAATAAGGTCTTACTTTTAATCTGCTGCACATGACACGTAACCGCTATTTGCAATAACCGCTCATAGGAGTTAGCACGAAAAAACTGCTATAAAGACGCTTTTTGAAAGATCCGCTACAAGAGTCTCCCTTGCTAGTCTTTGAAAGGTAACTAAATGCCTATCCGCTGCTAGGGGAAGGCAAATAAATTATCGCCTTCTAAGGTCTAGTCGGAATCAATGCCCTCCGATTTTCGAACTAATGCCAGATCTTCCTCAATAGGAACTTAACTTATACCTGGCTAAGGGAAGGAGGAGGCACGTATCGAAGGAGAAGAGGAAGAAGCGTTCAAAACCCTACCTTTTACGGTGCCCAAAGGAGAAGGAAAGCCCGCTCATGCTCTCCCCTTCTCCTCGTATCCCTCGCATCTCCTACAGGCATGTTTAAGATGCCGCTCCTCGTATCCTTTCTTTGGAAGATAACTTTCTCACCGCTATGGTGTCGTTGCAAGAGGCAAAGACCTAGCCTTCCCGAACTAGAAGAAAAAAGAACTGAACTCATAAGAGGGCTTTCAAAAGCTCCTAATAAACATCCCTAGGGCTTAGGGAGTCATTTGATCTATAAAGCTCTTTGCCAGAGCAGAATGACCATTACTTACGTAGTGGAAAAAATACATTTATGAATACAATCATTGTTGTCTTTCGCTAGGAAAGAAGTAGACCTCTGGTGTTACGCCTTCCTGTAACTGCTTAAACCGGAAATGAAAAATGATTTCTGAAACTGAGTTCCCGATCTTTATAATTCGAAAAGTTTTCAAAGACAGTAAGAAAGAACTGAAGCTTTGTGTTGAATTCTTTGCCCACAGGCACTATATCCTTGGGTTCGAAAGCTCGTGATACATACTAACAAGTAAGAACGGGTCTAATAAGTAAGAACTGGCATTCTAAGGCTCCATTTCTATAAGCAAAATATGAAGTTTTCGCATTTGTAATGGGGTAGGACGCAGAGTGTAACACCAAGAGCATCCTTTAGTCCGAGCTAATATCAGTCTATTGTGTAAGCTGTTAAGCCTCTCTTCAGGCACAAGCCTTCGAAGAATCCGTTTTGAAACCTGATTACGCGCTCGTAGCAGCCCATTCCCCATAGCAAGCAAGGGATCAGACTGAGTTACCTAACTTAGGCCTTGCCCTCTGCAATGAATAACTTTTCAGAAAGGGACTCTGTAACCCAACTTCCAGCTCTTTGCGCAAAGACTTTGTATCCGATCCTGATCTTTGTTACCTCTCAGGTGGAACTCAAACCCCAAGGCTTATAAGGGAAAGCTCCCAACCTATGTTTGTTATACCGATCCATAAACGGTAACTACAAGCCAATGCATCACTCCGCTTAGAAGAGGTTGAGTAAGATGCCAGCAAAGAGGAAAAAGAGGATCCGAAGCATGAAAGTTCCATTTCCGGGAAATACGACGTACCATGATACTTTCTGTTTTGTCCAGCCCTGCTTTGGTCTCTGGTTTGATGGTTGTACGTGCTAAAAATCCAGTACATTCCGTTTCGTTTTTTATCCCTGTTTTTCGCGACACTTCAGGTTTACTTCTTTTGTTAGGCCTCGACTTCTTCGCTATGATCTTTCCAGTAGTTCATATAGGAGCTATAGCTGTTTCATTCCTATTCGTTGTTATGATGTTCCATATTCAAATAGCGGAGATTCACGAAGAAGTCTTGCGCTATTTACCGGTGAGTGGTATTATTGGACTGATCTTTTGGTGGGAAATGTTCTTCATTTTAGATAATGAAACCATTCCATTACTACCAACCCAAAGAAATACGACCTCTCTGAGATATACGGTTTATGCCGGAAAGGTACGAAGTTGGACGAATTTGGAAACATTGGGCAATTTACTTTATACCTACTATTTCGTCTGGTTTTTGATTCCTAGTCTTATTTTATTAGTTGCCATGATTGGGGCAATAGTACTTACTATGCATAGGACTAAAAAGGTTAAAAGACAGGATGTATTTCGACGAAATGCTATTGATTCTAGGAGGACTATAATGAGGAGGAAGACAGACCCATCACAATCGACTAAGAGGAAAGTCGCCCCAATTGGGGAAATATTGGTTCAAATCCAATTCGTGAGAAGAAGCGTCAAATGATTTGGACAGTTGTCGCGCTGGCAGAGCAGGGAGCCCACAGGGAAGATTGGGTCAATAAGGAGCTCGACGAGTATAGTATCTGCAGACCCTCTACCCCATCCCCTTTGACTTTAAGAAAGAATTTGTTAGTAGCAAACCAGCAGCAAAGCGCTTCCTCGAAGGCGAAGTAAGCACCCCGTAGATAGATATTTTGTAAGCGGGGCGATCCTTTCTACTGATCCAAATAACAGGGATGAAGGTCGGCCAGTGAGAGTCAGAACTGAAACAGGTCTTTTCCGGGGGCATAACATCTTGCTAATAGTAAATGAAAGGCCTTTCTTTAAGCTAAAGATCAAAAAAGGGTAATAGTAATGCGCCAATAGAAGGTGCAAGTCGGCTTAGCTGAGCTAAGGAAGAATCGAGCGCAGAGTTTGCTTTGGGTTATTCAAATCCACCATCCACGGTAGATGCCGATCCGCTAGCTGCCACTGGAGGAGCAGGTCTTTTTGGTTGATGGCGTAGTGATGCCAGTTAGCGCTGTAGGGCTTTCGGTAAAGTAGGGCATATCGGCAAAGAGGCCTACCCTCGCTTTAGCTCACCCTTGATTTAATTTAATTTAGTAGGGTGGCTTGGACAAAGTGGATCCACGGGGGGAGATGCGGTCAGTTCTTTTATAAATTCCATCGTCAACAGAAAGAGAATCCAACCTCTTTGCAGAAGCGCTTTATCCTATCCCGAATATCCGTTCACTCGGTCTCTTGCCCGCGTGCTGACTTCTTTGGAGGTCCCCAAAACAACTGGGATTGAAGAAGAGTCAGACGTTGGCAACAACCCATCCTTTCCCGCGAAGTCTAAGTTGAACTTGAAGTGCCACACATTTCTTTTTTCCAAAAAGGTATGTCTGCTAATCCGATGTAGTCAACGGGATGAGTCCATAACTCGACTTATTGGTTAGAGAGAAAGTCCCTCTTGCGCTGTGTGTGAGCTGGATGGATCGATAGGTGTAATCCACCATAACATAAATAACATAAGTAGTAGGCTAGGAATCGGGTTCATTAGTCAAGTTTCAAGAAAGCTCCAGCTTCCCCTATTGGAGCGGTATTCCTCTATGGAAGCCTTTTTCCTCTTCGGACGAGAAAGATCATAAGATCAGACAAATCGTAGCTAGAGTGAAAGGAGACTGCAGCCGGGATCAACCGATCTCGCCTCAACCGGGCACAGAAGAGAACTTCCCTTTGCCAGGGCGTTTACGCGGCCATTCTTCTAGTAAATGGAGTCGCCCCGAAAGCGGCCCTCTGTCGACGTTACTGACTGCACTGCCACTCGCTCACCCACCTTACTTAATAGGCTCGCTTCGTTGCTTAAAAGTCGTAGGCAGATGGATTTCCTTTTCTCATAAGAGAAGAGACTAGAAAAAATGGGTTTCTTTTAAAGAAGAGCTACTAGTGATACCTATTCATAAGGTAGCTTAAGTACTCCTCTTAATAGAGCAACTGGTGGTACCTAATTAAATAGAAGAAAGGAAGTGATAGTAGAAAGGATAACTAAGCGAAAGAAGCCTTTAGGCTGTAGCTTGTAAAGTACGTTTCTCTATTCTAGAACTTAAGGTTTCTACTATTTCAACGGCATCAACAGGAATGGAGTAAGGCGCTGCCGATACGCACCTGCAGAAGGCTGCTATCTGAATTCCGGCTTATTGACTTGCGAATAGAGAGAACTCCACGTCGTCCCTACGTATTCTGGGGACCGAGGAAGTGTATGGCTCTTCTGTCCCCATCGGTTGATATAAACTTGCTTTCTTCCTTATCACAACTAGCTGGCTAACTTCGATAAAGGGAGATCCTTCGAGAAAGAATGAAAAGCATGGGATGAAGGCTATGGCTACTCTTATCTTATATGGCTACCGTCAACAAGAAAACTGCCCACTCGCGGCACACTTTTTATATCTAGTAAAAGGCCAAGTATCATCGTTAAAGGCAGATCTACTAAAGGAGAGGAGCTTCCCTATAGATAGGAGTTAAGAAAGGGTTTATACACGATTATACACGAAAGGTTAGTTCTTTGCTTTTCCTTGTGATAAGATAAAGTGATAAATCACCCGTTAGTCAACGTCGGTGAAGTCTATCTAAAGTCAATCCAGGGAAGTCCCTGCTAGTGTCAATCCAACCCACGTTCTGGTGAAAGCTTACCCTGAACTCAAGAAAGCCACGAGAGTCCGGCTGTAGGCTTTCCAGAGACTGTTTTTTCCGCTGCTGTAGTCGATTTACTGGTTTTGCGAGGAATGTTTTCCGTCGATGCTCTAGCCCTATATTATATATAGGGGCAGGATAAATAAACCTTTGTGATCCAAAGCTCGAGAAGGCACAGGTGGTGTCTCCTTGTTGATGTTACTATGACTGGTAGTAAGTTCACCTGGTGTGGGCGCCGACACACTAACAGACACGTGGAATCTAGAATTGATCGTGCTCTTGTATCGGAATAAGACGCTTACCTATTTTATAGCCTTAGCTGGCCGTGCCCCCGAGAAGATCTTTTCCAGCTTCTTTCATAGTAGATCGAGCGGTGTAAGTAAGTAGTTCTAAAGACTGAAGTCTATTCTCCGGTTTCATTTTGGTTTGGAAGGAATTCAATTCAAAAGGGCTAAAAGGAATAGAATTTTTAATGAATGAATGAACGGTTAGAGCTGTTAATGAGCCTGCATTTCTTCCTTCTTCGTCTGTGCTTGGGTATGGGCAGGATAATATATATTTGTATAGTGCGCTTACAGGCACCCATTCCTATTAGGAATGGAGTAAAGGCGCTATTCGCCTATTCCGAAAGAAGTATCATTTGAAAATACGAGTAAGGAGCCATCATGTACCTCCTGGCGAAGCTCCTCCATTGCGCTCGGCCCTAAGGTGGCATCTTAGCAATAGAAAACTTTAGTTTGACGTGCCCCATGTGTGAGTGATATAGGTTAAAATGGTGCCGCCTTTCTTTTGTGTAACAGTATCTGTCCTCCTAATGTCCTTAGTTTTGTTGTAGAGCTTATTAAGGAAGAGTTGAGCTTTACCGATTGTTCCAGAGTTATTTTGTTGGGGAAATCTCCTCCACTTTCTCGCATTTTCTATTACTTCGGTTGGGCTCTAGGGCCCGATCCCGGGAAAGAGGGCATATTTGCTTGGCCCGGGCAAGGATCTTTCAGAGGTGAAAGCCGAAAGAATAGAATAGATATCATTATTAGCCATTAGCCGGCTAAAGCGAAAGATTATTCCAGAGAAAGGTACGCTTGCAAACCCAGATGATAGATCCACGGGACCGGTCAAACTCACGATTTCGTTTGCCGCGAGGTTAGGTTGGGGCTCTAGGATACACGGATCTGGGACAACGGAAGAAACTCCTCTACTATACTAGTCTTCGCCTCAATTCAATTCTTCGCTTGAACGGGAGTTATCTTGAGTCTACTACCGGCAGAGGAAAGCAAGTTTCTTTCGGCCTCAGGGGGACCTATTGGAAAGAAGATCTCATGCCATCAGGTCTTGCTCGTATATACTGGGATGTGGCCCTAGAAGAAAGTGCCATATCTAGGATGGATGTGAAGAGGCTAGGCTACCGCTCTCCGGACTTCTGAAAAGGTAGGAGTTGGCTTATCTAACTCTGTTAAATCGGGAACTTCAGAGCCGCAACTAGTAGCCCCCGAGAAAGAACTCTAGGGAAAGGTGCCTATTTGCTTGCCCTGGGTTCGGAATCAACGGATTGAGGATCGGAGATACAAACGATGTAGGAATCAAAGTCTTCTTAGTATTCAAATAGTTGACTAGGAATATTCCTACCCTTGCAGTGCTAATATATTCATTAGTCTGAGTCTTAGTCTACTAAAAGCATAGGTGGGAGTCAACATCTATCATTTCAAGGGTCAACCCCCCGCCTCCTCTGTAAGCTCTAGCAGGTCGATGACCAGTGCGATTGATCTACTCATCTCGGACTAGTCATTTTTGAATGTTGAGAATTCGGCTAAAGGGCGAACTCTTCCTCGGTAAGAAAAAGAGGCATCCCACACCGGGTGGCACGAGGCCAGAACTGAACCCGTGAAGAGGCAAGATGCAAACAGAATAGATACCATATGGTGATTTCTGAGCTAAACAATTGAATATGGGCTAGAAGACCAGAATTCGTCGTTTTAACGTGGGTTTGTTATCTTAGGTTAAGATCTATCATGAGGGTAGCCAAAGTGGCGTTTTTCTTTAGTGAAATTGACTTGCCCTTGCCTGACCTTAGACCTGGCTAGTCTCCTGCTGCCTTGTTGAAGTAAGGCCGGAGGCACATGAATCAAGTTTGCATGAATCTGACACTTGTGGCACTTTTTAACGTACTGATGGCAATCGTTCTCCATTGTTATCCAGCCTAGCCTCATGATCTTTTGGCCAAGGAATCGATTAAAGACTGAGCGAGTAGAAAAGCAGTTGCAAGCAAGTAGGAGTCCCAAACTAAGACTAACATAGTAACTGCTAAACATATTAACTCAGCCCCTTTGGAAAAAAATTCCAACATTGTACTATTCAACCAAGTTCCCGAGGCTTATCCGAAGGAGAAAAACAGTTCCTCATCCCTCGATATAAAGAAGTTTAGAAGGCAAGAATTAGTTGCATTCGGGCCTCTAAAGCAAGATGAAAGTGTCCTGCTGGATAAGAAGACCTAAAAGACCAGTCAAGGGAATCCACCTTTCAACTGCCAAGCATGGGAACTTACTTATGAATCTAACCTTTTTGAATATGAATAAAGGTGAGAACCCGCTTTCAAATCCTAAACGGCGGGAAGGGATCGAAAAATAAGTTCCATGATAGAGTCAGAAGATGATCGCTCTCTAGCTATGAAGTATAATCTTTCTCTAGGAAGAAAATTGCTAGTCGCAAGAAAGAATAAAAGAGATGCTGCTATTGATGACATCTGAGGTTCGAAAGTATCGTTTTTCATTACTGAGATTGGCCTCTGAGAGCATCCCGAGTGTTAAACGGAAGGGCAAGTCGAAAGCTAAAGCTAAGGCTTACCTCGGATCAAGTCAGCACCACCCGCAGGTTTAGGATAAAGCGAAGTTCTAAAGAAAGAATCGAAGTTGTTCTAAGTTCAAAGGTCTTTTCGAAGGGGGGAAGTCTGGGCCTTTTTTAGCCCAAATCAAGATGGAAAGCCTTTTCCTTAGTTAGCGATAAAGCAAGCCGTAAACCAACCCAGTCCTCAACCCTTCGCCAACTCGACTAGATCCTTCGCAAACCAGCCCGACTAACCGAGGAAGTCAAATCCAGTTCATCCATCTAGGTGAAGGGCAAAGGAAGCTAGCTCAGGATATGGTTTATTCAGGTTTTTGTCAGAGTTTCCTTCAAGCCAGGCAGTCTCATTCCAGTTTCTGGCTATCCAATGGTTGTCTCTTTCTCCCTCAACTTATGTTACATCGCCAACCATAAAATGGTAACACTTCGTCCCAGGTGACATTTTCTATGGGCCCACTAAAAAAAGGATAACATTCTCTATATGAAATGCCTTTTTAACAATAGCACTAGTAGAATATGCTTTCTCTCTAGAAAAAATAGGCAAACCGGGCAAATTGAGTTCGAAAACTATAAAGAGTAGAGAAAGAGATTCAAATTCTTCTTCCTCATCTGAGAATTTAGCTTCTCCCGATCTGAAAGGTCAGAGCAGATTTTCAACAACATTAGAAGTTATAAGCAGAATGTTCAGTTAAGGTAGCCAAGGAGAATTCATCATGTAAGGGGAAGAAGGGATAAATACAAACAATCTCTATCCAGCAGACAAGTTTGAAGGGGGCAACGGCACCCGAAGCTCATTGGGCTTTCAGAGGCATAACAGGAAAGGGCGGACCAGCTAACCTAACTGCAAAGAAAGCAGTCGCAGCCGGAGATATCTTATTTTTTCTGGATGTAGTGTTTGCGCACCAACAGGAGTCGGTCCTTGGTTGTTTCAGTACATTCAGTTCCAAGTCAATTCAATTCAGTTCGCGTAGTTCGTAGCCATCGTTCGAGGAAAGAACCTGTATTACAAGGATTCAAACACTGTAAATCTGGAAATTCCTACCAGGGTGGTGGGTCAGAGCAGATTCCCTTGCTTTAGGGCAGGAATAGCGGAATGGTTAGGGGGCTTGTCTTTAAGCAGCTGGCTTCCACGTAGCTACAGCTGCAGAGGATAGTCTCTAAAAGCGTTAACCGTCTCTTCTTATTATTCTCCGAAAACATACCTAGGTTTTGGCAATCACTCTACTGACAGAGAACCTAAGAACTACCAATAAGCCTTTAGGCAGCGGAAATGGGAAATGCCGTCTTCCTTTCCTCTTCACCATACGAAATTCTAGCTCACCCTCGGATCAGGGGATACCTTAAGTCAGCAGCTTCCTTTGAAGATAGGGCATTTACATAAACTCCGAAGCCGTACCCAGGGAGCAACCATCAGGAAACTCCCAAGCTTGCCGAGGAAGGATGCTGCGATAGAGGAGAAATCGACTGTCATTGCCGTTCTAACCGCTGTCAGAAGACGTGAAGTGAGGGCGTGGTTCAAGTCACATCGTATGCTCGTCTTCATAAAGGTTTGACTTTGATTGTTTGTTGCCAAAAAAAGAGTCCATTTAGATAGCAATAGTACAGAAAGCAATCGGCTTTGCCCAAGTTGTAATGACTGAGCTTGCTCCCTGTCAATGAAGAATGTTTCGAAAGCAGCCTAAAAGCCTTACTGGGTTAGCTTCGCTTTCCTTGACTTTAGAGAGGAATGGTTTCCGATGAACTACTCCCTTTACCTGTTGATGAATCATGCTTCGAACACCTAGACCAGCTGCCGATTAGTCACGTCTGCGCTTAGATAGCGATGTGAACCCGCCAATGACAATATCAATTGCAAGAGGAGCCGCCCTCCCCCTCGCACGCTGTTTCCACCCCTTCTAACAAAACCTAATTTTAAAAGACACTAGACACTGGTGGACCTCTTTTTTTTAGTAAAGTTTCCCTAGAACCTCCAGAAACCTAAACTCCGATTCTCATTGAGAGTCGGGAGGGAATTCTTGCTATGCTTATCCTGCTGCTATTATAAAAGAAATGCAGGAAAAGACTTAAGCTAGCGCGCCTCAGACGAAAGGCTCTGTTCGGTCCGAGAGGTGTAAGGCTCAGAACAAGAGGATAGATACCAGCGGGCACCACATCCGGTGGAGACCTTGGCCGGTTAAGTTAGCCTAACATCTAGCTTAAGAAAGAGGTGCGTAAGCCAAGGCGAGCTACTGAAAAGGCGGAGCAATGTTTTTTTAAGAAGGGGGCGAAGAGATCCGCAACTTTCACAGTGAAAGGAGCCCGCTTACCCACTCCCCTTTCCTCCCATTGCTAGGAGCCTCGCCCTCTTGACTTGATAGATCAAGAAGACTACAACCAGAAAAGTACGATAGTTTAAGTTTAGATCCGCTCCTTTCCTCACTCCACTATGGACTGCCTTTGGCTCATATAGAAAGATCCCTAGATGGAACCTTTGAAATGGTTCAAAAACCACAGATAGAAAGCTGACTGATGCCCGTTTTGTTGGACATCTTGGAGCCAATAGCGAAGAGTACCAGTGAGTGCTACTTTGTCTAAATTCGACCTCGGATCACTAAGATCCAATTGATTTAGACAGTTGACAATGAATTCCAAAGCTTCGGTCCTTATGGCACGCTCTGGAAAGGGGGATGTAGTCACTATTTGATTAAGGCGATCCGTGGTCTCGCGCATCAATAAATTAAAAAGCTGTTCCAACAAATCTGCTTTCAATTCCAAAACCCCAATATCAAAGAGCTCATTGTTGATTGTAGTCGAATAATGGGGAATGGTTAGTGTTTGATCGAGAAACCCTCTTATTAAAGTTTCGTACTCACCCAAGTTCAATTGAGGTGGTAACCCTTCAATCAGTCGGCTCTCTAAAAGTCGAATTCGAGCAAATAGTTCGAGTTCTTGGTCGTGGTTCTGCAAACGAAATTGGTCCACGGGGTCCAGAGGTAGAATATTATTAGGGACAGGGAGCTCATTTTGTAAAGGTTCCTCTTGATGGAAATTATCATATGGAATTCCAGAAATTGAATTAGACTGACCGCCTGACTGGATGTCAGAAATAGAATTGAAAACGAATATGTTCGCGGAATCACAATATCCAAAGATACAATTCCAAACAACTGAATAGAATATAACGAAAAAAAGGCGAAAGATCGGTCGAAATACTATATATATAAAAAAAGTGGAGAACAGCCATCGGACCGGATTTGTCATAAAATGGAGATTCTTTCCTTTCCTTCCTTATCAGAGAGGGGCCCCCTTAGGGAAGCGGGGCTTATTTATTGAAAAAGGGGGAGTGAGGGGGGGGAAGCGTCATTTACCCAGTTTAGTTATTAAGATATTTTGTTGGTCTAGTATCTCAATCTCGAATTGGATGTGTTAAGCATGTAACAAGGCTCACTTTCAAATCTTCCAAATCCTTGCTTTAAAGAAATGAGATATACGACCTCGCATTGCCGGTTGACACATCCCGCACGCAATGTGACCTGGGATTTTAGCGGTCAACACAAAAGGTTACTCAGCCGTCTCACACGGTCTCGATAGCAAGGATCTTGAGAGAAAGAAGGAGCATGAATGGCTACTCAATTGAGTCTCGTTTAGGAGGCCTAACATTTGCTTCTCTTACGATATTTCTACTTAGCTTGAAAAGAAACCTCAAGCCGATAAGAGCTCTTCATCATGTTCGATAATTTCGTAGAGAAACAGAATAGGTTGTTGCAGCTGTGGCGGGTTTAGCTTGATACCCAAAATAAGATAAGAGTCGACTTCTTCTACGGCGAATTCCTTCCTAAAGACAGATCACTCGCTGAACACCCGTAATGTATTCAATACAAGACGGGAAATCCAACTACTAAAAAGGAAGTCGCTCAGCAGCTCACTCAATAGCAAGTTGGAGATACCACTAATTGGACTAGCCGATCGATTGGAGATCCCACTATCAGTAAGAAATGCGGCTAACAAAGGTCCAGACTTCCACGGGAGATTCTCCCATTGATCCAGTGGGCGTGGAATGGTTCCCTATTACGTCCCTTGCTTCCAAAACAGCTTCTTCTCCTACACGATATTTCAAGAAAGGTATTGCTTGAGCTAAATCAAGCTAAGCTACTGTCAAATCGGCTATGGCTACAAGATCACTCACTGCACACTTGATATATCGGATTGGATCGAACCTGTCGAAGATCTTTGTAAACATTTCTCCTTAGAAGAAAGGCATGGGACCGCCTATTTGACAGCTTTAACGGGGCTTCTTGCTACAGAGAGATTGCCGTAGACGGCTTATTAAGGGAATGCAAGGGCTAGTGGTGACAGAGCATATCCCGAATAAGCGACTGGTCTCACATGGCCTAAAGAAGTTCTCTTCCGATCTTGCCCAATATTGGAAGTCGATGAAACCCCGTGTTTTGGCATAGATCGAATATCAGCTGCTTTAGCTTGAGACTTGGAAGTCTCGGAAAGAGGGGGACTCTTGACTTGAAAGTAAGGTTTCTCTACTCGTTTGAAGCAAGAGCAAGCCAGACAAAGAAGACATCGGAACTGCTAGTTCCAATTCCCTGCTACGCATAGAGAATTCTTTCTCAACAAAGAGATCTGAGGAAGAAGTCCCCGGATGCCTAATGAACAAAGAAAACCAGAGAAAGAAGAACGAGGAAGCTCCTGATTCAACTAGAAAGTCTCGGGGAAGCCCTTCGCATCGCTCGTCCCACTAGAGGGGAGATTTACTCTAAAGCTGGTAATTAGACTCATCCAAAGGAGCTCCTATTGCCCAGTTTGGCGTAAGAATACTCTTTCTTCAGAAAGTGATTCGGAGTAGGGCTACACTGAACGTTCACTCGAATCAATCTAAAGAAGCAACAGGAGAAGTGAAATATAAAGAACAAGGGCAGGAGTGGCTAGGCCCGAAACGAATGATGAGCTAACTGGCTGAAACCTTCCCACTAATCCATATGAGAAGTGCGCCTAAGAGGAGCCCCGCTTGAACCCCTTTTGCTGCTGAAAGCTCCCGATCACTCGAGGGACAAGAAGAAAGGTTATGAAATGCATTTTAAGGTAAGGTATTGGTCGAGTCAGCGGCCCACGGATTGCACTTATAACAAGTTCTCCAATGAGTTGATTTGCTCACGAGAAATCCTTCTGATGATTCAATTGCAAAGAGCGCTAGGCACCTCTTACTCTAAAGTAAGGAGTGAGGCACTATTCCCATCAACTGGCTTTGCAGCAGAATGAATCTGCTGAGACGTCAAAAGAAGCAGAGAAAGGAATTGCTACTTTCACTAGAAGCATACTCCTTATATAAGAGTGATTCATGTGCACATCCCGTAGGCAAGGTTATTGAAAATTCCTTATGCGTCCCCTTTCTTTGACTATTCTTCCTCCACCCCTCGTGTGATAGACTAATACTAGAACTAAGACAGACTAGTACGCCATTAAGCGTAAGAAGAATAGGTTTATTAGACATAAAAACCGTATCTACGAGCTTTTCTTTCCTAGTAAGAGGAAGAGTTTAATAGAAGGGTTGCCGCGGACGGGCACAAGAAGAAGAATTAGTTAGACTGCTTGCCGCGTAAGATAACTTGAACAAGTAACTCATACTAAGACAGGAAGACCAAAGCTATCAGCTACTGGAACAACATATAAGGCATTTACCTCGTTCACTTACCTATAGTGAGTTTGAGACCTTTATGGCATCACCCCTTACATAATGGGTTGTTAAGCCCTAACCTGAGGAAGAGAACTAACTCATACTAATCCATATCTCAGGAAAAGGACCATTTCAAGGGCTATTCTGATACCGTATCTCAGGAAAAAGACCATTTCTATCGCTTTGAAAAAATGGGTGAATTTTTGTGACTCAGGGATTTGCTTTCACGAATCCTGTAACACTGAAATTAGACCTTTCCTAACTATTTGCAAATGCAGCTCGGCTAGCCTATCCCTAAGTCAGAGGCATGCTTCACGCATTTTTTACGTATTTACTATATATGTGTCCCACGGTAATAGAATAAACAAGTACGCCTTTTAGGGCTCTAAACAGGGAATGTTTTTTCATTTTGTCGCTACCCATCGATAAAGACAGACTTTTTACTTCGGTTAGGTAAGTAGTTGAGAAGAGTGGATCTACTCTTTGGTTACTTCCTCAACTGGTTACATCAGAAATGGCTTATGAGAGATGCTTGTTCGTATCAATCGTTCGAACGAGTTACATCGACAGTCTCCTAAGAGCTACTCATGTAGCATTGGCTTAGGCATAGAACCCATTCGCTACATTTTGCTATAACTCTACCGTAGTAGTGACATAGAATGGTACTAGCAAGAATATGAGATACAGCGTCAGAAGATTTAGTATACTGCTTATGCTCCTTCATTAGATAGTTCTAAATAGAGAGTTATAACTCGTTTCTGCCCATTCAATGGTAAGAAGTAGCTTAGGCACCATAACTTGTAACTAGACGACCTATTAGGCCCCAACAATAGTATTAAGGAAAGAGCTTCGGCCCCTTAATTGGAGTATAAGCCCGAGATGGGTTAGCCTGTGTGTCCGCCGTTACTGCTTACTTCTCTTCATCGCCGCCCATGGAACCTATGCTAACGGCATAGAACCCAAGTGCTACTGCCTCACTCTATAGTAAAGATAGAAAAAAAAGTAAGGAATATTACACATCCAATGGTGAAAGACTCTCATTCCTTCTCCTCTCCCTAACGGTCGAGCTCTCCCCTTCTCCTATGCTTTAATGTCGAATCATAAATGCAACTTCCCGCCGACATAGATGAGAAAAGTAGGATTCTTTGATCGAGTTAGTAGCTATTTCATGTCCGGAAGCTAGGAGTTCTAAGTAGTTCTCATGCACAGGCAGGAGAAGCTAGTGATCCGCAGGATGGCCACACACTCAGTTCCTTTGATCCATTGTTGATCCTTTCGGTTGTTTGTCGGTCGTTTCTTCGCTTGTTGATCGTATGTTTGATCGCTACAACAGCGCCATCTCTTCTTTCGGACTGGTTTAGGTAGGGCTTAAGCATGAAGGTATTTAAGTCAGATGCTTTCCTTTCTCTTCTGTCTTTCGGGAAGGAAGATTCACCCGCGGGTATCTGAGATCTTATACCTGAAAATCAGAAGAAACTTCCTCTTTGGCTTTGAAGCTAAGCTACTGCTACCTTTCAATCAAAAGCTGCTACAACGCGTGGTTGCTATTAGCTTCTTGATTTACTTGAAGCATAGGCATGGGCACAGGTTCCTTCCTTCGGCGGCAGGAAAAGCAGTTGACTTCGTTGACCCGGATTGAAGCAAACACGCAATACACACGGAGGTGGGAACCGCAGTATAGTATATATACGTCAAGGCCGACCGACTTTTTAAAAAACTTAAGATTAAGTTGACTCCATTGATGCATTAATGACCCAGTCAAAGGTAAAAGCACTATCTCGCCCATATACGAATAAAAAACCACTTTCAATAAATACAGATTGAGATTGAGAATACGTTTTCCTTTGGACGGATCCAGTTCCCATTCGGGAGTCAAAGCTTGACTAATAAGGGCTACCCGCTTGAGTCGGCGAAAATCCTTGAATAGTTCTGTAAAGGGATCAATATCCGGATTCATAGCCCATGGAATACCCTGCTCCCCCAGCGAAAGGGAGCACTTGATCTAGTTGTTTTTTCTACTGGTTCAGCCCCATAAGCAATAGCAGGGATGGCAGCAGAGCTTTAGTAAAATAAACCGCAGGAAGCAAAGACACCAAAAAAGAGCTACATAGGTCGCATAGAAGCTTTAAGAGAGAGAACGCAAGAGTGACTCCCCCCTATCACTTAAAGTAAAGGCCGGAAGAAAGTTTTTTTCCCATGGCCTTATTTACCAAGCTCGGGACTAGAGGAGCATTTTCAAAATGGGAGGTATCGCTTGTGATAAGGATGAAGTCTCATTCATATTGTAATGCCCCTAGCTTTCGCCCTATTTGAGACTAAGGCAGGTTTGGAACCCTGTCCTATAACCTTTATAAAATCCCTGGCTATCTTCCTTAGTGCAACTGTCCTATTCCTACCATGGGAATATCTATCTTTCTTGTGTCATATCTATAGTTTCGGATATAAAACCGGACGGTATCGTATATGAAGAAAGAGATTGTTGACGTTAGTAGACTAATCTATTCATTGGTAGGGCATTTCTTCCTGTGACCACCTTTCCTACCAAAAAGCTAACCCAACCAAATCCGGGTTTTTTTCTAGACCTTCGGGATTTTTTTAGGGTTCATACATGCATTGATCCAGTCGAAGAACCTGCTCCAGAGCGACTACTCCGCCTAGCCTATCTTCCTGCCCGCCCCGGGTTCTCTCTGCTCGGTTCCACAATCAATCCCAGATCCATCCATTTTGGGGAGGTAAAATTCCGTGCTCTTCTAATTGCTTAGAAGGGTTCAAGAACCCCCTTTTACATCTAGGGCTCATCGAAGCCCTATTTTTTCTGTATATTCAGGAACAGGGCTATAAAATGGTCGACTGCTAAACCTATCAGGGTTCAAAAATCGTATACTTGAACGATGCCCTCTTTCGGCGATCGTTAGACGGACTACTTCTACTTTTGCGATGTCTGTCACATGAAGAAGCTCAGCAAGCCTTGCAAGAAGTACGTACATGCTTTACTAATAGGGGCATAGTAATAGTGGTTTGCTGGGTTGGTTTTGCTCTATAACTTCTCACGGGGGGATGGAAAGAAGAGAGGTCAACAGGAGTGGAAGCCAAACGACGACGGGGCCGAGAATCTGTGATCGATCCGAAGAACCAACCACTGCCAGATACGATTCTGCTCCCCCTTCGTACAAAAAATGCGATTCTTTCTCGGCTTTC